ACGCAACGATGGTTATTTTCTACAAATCACAAAGACATCGGAACTTTATATTTTATCTTTGGAGCCTGAGCTGGTATAGTAGGTACTGCTCTAAGATTAATCATTCGAGCCGAGCTCGGCCAACCTGGAAGTCTGATTGGTGATGACCAGATCTATAATGTTGTTGTCACTGCGCACGCATTTGTAATAATCTTCTTTATGGTGATACCCATTATAATTGGAGGATTTGGAAATTGATTAGTTCCCCTAATACTTGGGGCCCCTGATATGGCTTTCCCCCGTATAAATAATATGAGATTCTGACTCTTACCTCCCTCATTAACTCTCCTATTATCGAGAGGGATAGTTGAAACAGGGGTTGGTACTGGATGGACAGTATACCCCCCCTTATCGGCCGGGATCGCCCACGCAGGGGCCTCAGTTGACCTGGCAATCTTTTCTCTCCACTTAGCTGGGGTTTCTTCTATTCTAGGAGCAGTTAATTTTATAACAACCGTTATCAATATACGAAGTGTAGGGATGACAATAGACCGAGTACCTCTTTTTGTATGGTCTATTTTCATCACAACTCTCCTTCTACTACTTTCTCTACCAGTCCTAGCTGGTGCTATTACTATGCTCTTAACAGACCGGAACCTAAACACCTCCTTCTTCGACCCAGCTGGGGGAGGGGACCCAGTCCTTTACCAACACTTATTTTGATTTTTCGGACACCCTGAAGTCTATATTCTTATCCTCCCGGCCTTTGGTATAATCTCTCATATTATTAGCCAAGAGTCTGGTAAAAAAGAGGCTTTCGGGACTCTTGGTATAATTTATGCCATGCTGGCCATCGGTATTTTAGGATTCGTCGTCTGAGCCCACCACATATTCACGGTGGGTATGGATGTGGACACTCGAGCTTATTTCACATCTGCTACTATGATTATCGCTGTACCAACAGGAATTAAAATTTTCAGTTGGCTAGGTACTCTTCATGGCACCCAGCTAAATTATAGCCCCTCCTTACTATGGGCCCTAGGGTTCGTGTTCTTATTTACAGTGGGTGGCTTAACAGGAGTGGTTCTAGCGAATTCTTCGCTTGATATTATTCTCCACGACACTTATTACGTTGTAGCTCATTTCCACTATGTTCTTTCGATGGGAGCTGTCTTCGGAATTTTTGCAGGTGTAGCGCACTGATTCCCTTTATTTACAGGTCTTACTCTGAACCCTTCATGAATGAAGATACACTTCATCACTATGTTTATCGGGGTTAATATTACCTTCTTCCCCCAACACTTTTTAGGTCTTAATGGGATACCACGACGGTATTCCGACTACCCAGATGCTTACACCCCTTGAAACGTTCTTTCCTCGATTGGATCAACAATCTCACTGATTGCTGTTCTAGGATTCATCATTATCGTATGAGAGGCTCTAACAAGAGCTCGTCCGGTATTATTCTCTTTATTCCTGCCCACATCAATTGAGTGGCAGCACAATCTTCCCCCTGCTGACCATAGCTATATGGAAATCCCCCTAATTACTAACTTCTAAAATGGCAGACGGATGCATAGGATTTAAGCTCCTACAAGGAAGATTAATTCTTCTTTTAGAATCAATGGCAACATGAAGTCACCTAGGGTTTCAAGACAGAGCTTCCCCGCTCATAGAACAATTAATTTTCTTTCATGATCACACAATGGTAGTATTAATTCTCATTACTACTATAGTAGGCTATATGATGGCCACCTTATTTTTCAACACCCTCACTAATCGCTTTTTATTGGAGGGTCAAACTATTGAAATCATTTGAACTATTTTACCAGCCATTATCTTAGTGTTTATTGCCCTTCCTTCCCTTCGTCTCTTATACCTATTAGATGAAGTCAATAACCCTAGAATTACTTTAAAAACAATTGGACACCAATGATATTGAAGTTACGAGTATTCAGATTTCTTGCAGGTAGAATTTGATGCTTACATACTCCCAACCAACGAACTTCCCGACAACGGGTTTCGGCTTTTAGATGTAGACAACCGCACAGTCTTACCAATAAACACCCAAGTACGTGTTTTAATCAGTGCTGCAGATGTCATTCATTCATGAACTGTTCCTGCCTTAGGGGTTAAAGCAGATGCCATTCCTGGACGATTAAACCAAGTTAGTTTCCTGATAAACCGACCCGGTTTATTTTATGGACAATGTTCAGAGATTTGTGGAGCTAACCATAGATTTATACCCATTGTGATCGAAAGTGTATCAGTTAATTCGTTTTTAAACTGAGTCTCTTCTGCTAGAGATGCCTCACCAGGTGACTGAAAGTAAGTGTAGGTCTTTTAAACCTATAATAGTAATTAACGCTCACTCCTGGTGAATAGAAGGGTTAGTTAACTCAATAACGTAAGCCTGTCACGCTTAAATCACCAATCGATTGGTATCCTTCAATCCCACAAATAGCCCCTCTTTTATGATTAAACCTTTTCGTCATGTTTTCTTCCACTTTCATTATATTCTTAATTCTAAATTATTTTATCAAAGTACCAAGCAAGGTCGAGGGAACGAGTTCCCCCCATGTTAAAGAAGAAATACATTGAAAATGATAACTAACCTATTCTCCGTTTTTGACCCTACTTCTAGCCTACTCTCCTTACCATTAAATTGACTTTCCACCTTTTTAGGTATACTTTTCATCCCCATGCTGTACTGAGCGATACCTTGTCGTTGGTCTCTTTTCTGAACTAAAGTTACAGGAACTCTTCATAAAGAGTTCAAAACACTCTTAGGCCCCACTCACCCAGGCTCAACTATCATTTTCGTAAGTCTTTTTAGCCTCATCGTATTTAATAATTTCCTTGGTCTCCTCCCTTATATCTTCACTAGAACTAGCCACTTAACCATAACCCTATCTCTTTCTCTCCCACTTTGGCTTGCTTTCATAATGTTTGGCTGGATTAACCACACTCAACACATATTCGCCCATTTAGTCCCCCAAGGGACCCCTACCGCCTTAATACCTCTCATGGTTTTAATTGAGACTATTAGAAACATCATCCGTCCTGGTACACTAGCAGTACGGTTAGCTGCCAATATAATTGCTGGACATCTACTTCTTACATTGTTAGGGAGTACTGGTCCTTCCCTCTCCTCCACCCTTGTATCTCTACTAATTTTCAGACAAATTCTCTTATTAATCTTAGAGGCTGCTGTTGCAGTAATCCAGTCCTACGTATTTGCTGTGCTCAGCACCCTTTATGCATCAGAAGTGGTTTAACTAATGACATCATCACACGGACACCACGCCTACCACCTAGTAGACATAAGACCTTGGCCTCTGACCGGCTCAATCAGAGCTATAATGCTGACTACTGGATTAGTTAAATGATTTCACCAATTCAACCCAGACCTTTTAATCCTCGCCATCGTAGCCACTTCCCTTACCATAGTCCAGTGGTGGCGTGATATCACCCGTGAAGGCACTTACCAGGGCATGCACACTAAGGCCGTAACTCTCGGCCTCCGGTGGGGTATGATCCTTTTTATTACATCAGAAGTTCTCTTCTTTTTTTCATTCTTTTGAGCTTTTTTTCATAGAAGCCTTGCCCCCAATGTCGAAGTCGGGAGCTGTTGGCCCCCTGCCGGTATTCAGCCATTCAACCCATTCCAGATTCCTCTCCTAAATACAGCCATCTTGTTAGCCTCGGGGGCTACAGTTACCTGGGCACACCATGCCATTATAGACTCGAACCACTCACAGGCCATCCAAAGACTTACCTTAACTGTTCTACTTGGTTTTTACTTTACTGCTCTTCAAGCTTTTGAGTACTTTGAAGCACCTTTTACAATTGCTGACTCTGTTTATGGTTCAACCTTCTTTGTAGCCACTGGCTTCCATGGCCTTCATGTTATTATCGGTAGTAACTTCCTTATAATCTGCCTCTACCGTCTCTATAAGTGTCACTTTTCTTCTAGTCACCACTTTGGGTTTGAAGCTGCCGCTTGGTACTGGCACTTCGTAGATGTTGTTTGACTCTTCTTATATATTTCTATCTATTGATGAGGAGGTTAGCCTTTTTAGTATAAAAAGTACTCCTGGCTTCCAACCGGAAGGTCTAGAACACTCTAGAAAAGGCAATGGCTATTTTACTCCTTTGTATTTCTCTTACCTTTATCATTAGATCAGTAGTTATAATTTTGGCCTCTTTACTCGCAAAGAAGACAATTATAGACCGTGAGAAGAACTCTCCCTTTGAGTGTGGTTTTGACCCTAAAGGAACCGCCCGGCTACCGTTTTCCCTCCGATTCTTCTTAATCGCGGTTATTTTCTTAATCTTTGATGTAGAAATTACACTCCTTCTACCCCTAGCCACTATTATCCACCTTTCCAACATTACCGCCTGGGCATTTACAGGGTTTTTTTTCATTATAATTCTATTACTGGGGCTCTATCATGAATGAAATCAAGGAGCCCTTGAATGAGCAGACTAAAGTTATAATCAACGATGATATTTGACTTGCACTCAGAAAGTGCTCCACCCGGAGCTACCTTCAAAGTAAAAAGCGAAATATTGCATTCAGTTTCGGCCTGAATTTTGGTGTTAACTCACCTTTACTTATTGGTTAAAGCCAAATAGAGGCATATCATTGTTAATGATAAAATTGAAGCTCAACCCCTGGGCATTTACAGGGGGTTTTTTCATTATAATTCTATTACTGGGGCTCTATAATGAATGAAATCAAGGAGCCCTTTAATAAGCGGACTGGAGTTATAATCAACGATGATATTTGACTTGCACTCAGAAAGTGCTCCACCCGGAGCTAACTTCAAAGTAAAGAGCGAAATATTGCATTCAGTTTCGGCCTGAATTTTGGTGTTAACTCACCTAAACTTATTGGTTAAAGCCAAATAGAGGCATATCATTGTTAATGATAAAATTGAAGCTCAACCCCTGGGCATTTACAGGGGGGTTTTTCATTATAATTCTATTACTTGGGCTCTATAATGAATGAAATCAAGGAGCCCTTTAATAAGCGGACTGGAGTTATAATCAACGATGATATTTGACTTGCACTCAGAAAGTGCTCCACCCGGAGCTAACTTCAAAGTAAAAAGCGAAATATTGCATTCAGTTTCGGCCTGAATTTTGGTGTTAACTCACCTAAACTTATTGGTTAAAGCCAAATAGAGGCATATCACTGTTAATGATAGAATTGAAGCTCAACCTTCTAACCAAGGAGATAGGATGATCAAGAAGAAGCTGCTAACTTCTCCCTTAAGCGGTTAAAATCCGTTTATATCTCTGTTATTATAGTGTAAAGAACACATTACATTTTCGTTGTAAAGCTAAAGGTTTTAACCCTTTTAAAAACGGCACTAAAATAAGAAGCATCCATAGATATCATCTATCTCCTTTGCGGCTTCAACACAACGCTCTTATCATTTAAGCTATATGGATAAACTACTACGAAAAACAACACAATGATCCACAACAAAAAGCTAAGCATATAAACTTTCATACTATTATCTTGAAGTACCTGCAAATAACTAGATCCTTTTCTGGCCGCGCCGTAGATACCCTGACCCCCGTAATATTCGGACCAACCACTATCACCTACTTTTTGGAACAAATCTCCTCTTTTTAAGAACTCCTTTCTGACCCCATATGTTGATAGATAAGGTATAAACCACATTGACCCCACAAAAACTGTGCTAGGATAATAATTTAATGAGTTTAGAGCATAATTTACCACACCCAAATTCAATATATAACCCAGCACACCCCCGAGAGCTCTTACACTTAAAGCTAAGGTCTTAAACCCTAGTCTCATACAAATCATATAAGGACAGGGGAAGATAAGCCAGGACAGAGCTGCCCCACCGAATACAGCTCCCACTCTTAGAGAAATTATAGGGTTAGTTATAATAGAAGCATTGTCGGACACGGAATACAGGTTACCCAAATTAAAATCTCCGGACAATGTATAGTAAACCAACCGTAGTGTATAACACACTGTCAACCCTGTTGCCAACACATAAAGGACGAAAGATACTAAATTAACAGGTGATATAAAAGCCACCTCTAGAATAACATCCTTAGAGTAAAAACCAGCCAAGAAAGGGGTGCCACACAAAGCTAAGTTAGCTAAGTTTATACATATTCTGGTAAGAGGTATTTGATATACTAATCCCCCTATTATTCGGATGTCTTGATAATCTTTTACTCTATGGATAACGGCCCCTGCGCACATAAATAAGAGGGCCTTAAAGAGAGCGTGTGCTAATAAATGAAAGAATGCAAGATCCGGATAGCCTAATGACAAAATCCTCATTATAACCCCTAGCTGACTTAATGTTGACAGAGCAATAATTTTTTTAAGGTCGTACTCAAAATTTGCTCCCAATCCAGCTATAAATATGGTTAGCCTTGACAGTAGCAGCAATACTACTTGAGATATAGACCCCTCTAAGATTGTACTGAACCGAATTAACAAATACACCCCCGCAGTAACCAAGGTGGAGGAATGAACCAATGCAGATACTGGGGTTGGAGCAGCCATGGCTGCTGGAAGCCATGCTGAAAAGGGGATTTGAGCACTTTTAGTTATACCAGCCATTACTACTAACGCACATAGGAGAGCTCCTCTCTCCTTTCTTAAAAACTCTCCTCTATGGAGGAGGAAATTCCACCCCCCACAACTAAAAAATAGAGCAATACCAAGTAGAATTGCCACATCTCCTACCCGGTTAGAGAGAGCCGTTAATATTCCCGCGTTGGCAGATTTTTCATTCTGATAGTAGATCACTAACACGTATGACACAAGCCCTAATCCATCCCACCCTAGTAGAATCCTAATCAAATTGGGGCTAATAATCAAGAACGCTATTGACAAGACGAAGGCTAAGACCAAATACATAAAACGATTTATATTATCATCTCCTTTTATATATTCTCCCCTATAATACAAAACCATTGAAGAAATGAATATCACAAAACCTAGGAACATGAAGCACATTCAATCCAGGATCAGCGTTATGACCACCGAGGAGGAGTTGATAGTCAGTAGCTCTCACTCAATAAACCAAGCTTGCCCACTCTTTAAACACACTAGCGACGTTAGGATACAAATAGTTGACCCCCTCAACAAAAAGAATATTCTGGATAGATATATGGGAACTGTTAGAAACACGGTTTAAAATGAAATTTTCATATTTTCGGCACCACAAACCGACGTTTTAATTAAACTATTTAAACTTATAAAATACATACGATTCTACTTCTTTTCAAAATTAACACATTTAGGGGGACTCAATGTAAACACAGTACCAAATACTCTCGCACCTTACCAGAACAACAAGAGAATAAAGCCCTATAATACTTACCATGTTGACTTAGCGAAAATATATACAGAGTATACGCCGCCCTAAAGAAAGAGAGTAGTGAGATAGCAATTATTCTCACTTTACTTCAGCAGACCACTCTAACAATCAGACTAATTTCTCCTAATAAGTTTAACGTAGGTGGGGCTGCCATATTTCCAGCCCTCAGCAGAAACCACCACAAAGCTATTCTAGGCATAAAATTTATTAATCCTTTACTAATCAGTAGGCTCCGGCTCCCCACCCGCTCATAGACCATATTAGCTAGGCAGAACAAACCGGACGAACACAGACCGTGCCCAACCATGACGATTACTGCTCCGTTTAAACCCCATCATCCAAACACAACCAGTCCTGATAAGACAAGCCCTATGTGGGCAACTGAAGAGTAAGCAATTAAAGCCTTGATATCGACCTGTCGAAGACACATCAACCTGACCACTACCCCACCGATCAGCCTAACTCTCACCCAGAGCCACGACAGATTTTTGTTTGCCTCTCTAAACAAAGGTAAAACCCGAATCAAACCGTACCCTCCTAGCTTCAGCAGCACCCCCGCCAAAATCATTGACCCTGCCACAGGGGCTTCTACATGAGCCTTGGGTAACCACAGATGTACTAAAAACATAGGCAGCTTGACAATAAAAGCAAACACAGTCACTACGTATCACACACACGAAACGAAATCACAGCCCTCCACCCTCTGGGTGAGACCCAATGTAAGACTACCCCCCTCGCTGTATAGTCTAATCAATGAAACAAGTAAAGGTAGAGATGCAAATAAAGTGTAGAATAACATGTACACCCCTGCTTGCAGCCGCTCAGGTTGATACCCCCAACCCAGAATTAAAATTAGAGTAGGAATCAAAGAACTCTCAAAGCTAATGTAGAAGAGTAAATAGTCACTTGAAGAAAAAGTTAGGATCAGGAAAAACAACAGCGTAATGTTTACCAAAAGGAATAAACCAGGGAAGTTATTATCTTTCAAGATCTTTTGGCTGGCCAGAACCACTAGGGTGGTAATCCAAAATCTTAATAAGATCAAAATGTATCTTAAAGAGTCTATTCCTAAGCATCACCCTCACATGAAGAAATTAAAATCATGGTGACAAAAGATACCAACAAGGAAGGAAAGAACAAACAAAGACCTCTGAACGGCCCATCAACTATTAACCAAAGATCCCAATATAACACAAGACAACACAAACTTTAACATTGTAAGACCCTAAAATTTCTGAAGCAATCATTCCCATGGGTTCGCACCACAGACACTAAAAGTGCCAGTCCTAATGCCCCTTCACAGGCCGCCAAGGTTAAGAAAAACAAAACGAAGTAACTTTCGTGCCCAAGACCAACCAAGTGCAAGCACATAAACCAAAAAATACTTAACATAATAAACTCAAGCCTTAACAAGGTATTTAAAAGGTGCTTTCGCTTAGACGCGAACACTCATAAACCACATAACACTCTCACCAAAGGGATATAATAATAGAAATTAAGAATTGACATTAGTTTTAATAGTTTAAACAAAACACCGGTCTTGTAAATCGGAATTGAAGAAGTTTCTTCTTAAAGCATCAGAGAAAAGAGTACACTCTTATCGCCAGTTCCCAAAACTAGCATTTTAATTAAACTATTCTCTGTATTTCACTAATCATTATTCTCTCGCCCATTATTATTGCCTCGTCTTTATTGTTTACACGCCTAATACACCCCCTCGCCATAGGACTAAGCCTTTTAGTACAAACCGTTATAGTATGTGTAACGGCAGGGCTCTCTATAAACTCTTTCTGATTTTCTTATATTCTTTTCCTTATTTTTTTAGGCGCCATGTTAGTCCTCTTCATTTACGTTGCTTCTTTAGCTTCCAACGAGACATTTAGATTCTCAGGCTCTTTGTTTATTGTTACTGCTGGCACCTTCTTCTTGGCTTTAATTTTCTTTTTTATAGACCCTCTTGCCCTGAATGCACCCACTTTTATTTCCCACTCTTCAATCTCAATGGACTCTGTCTTTTCGTCAACTCCCTCCTTGTTGAGCTCTATCTACAACAACACAACTATGAGTTTAACCCTGTTTATTGTACTCTACTTATTATTAACCCTTATTGCCGTTGTTAAAATTACTAACACTTTTTTTGGCCCCCTTCGCCTCTCCTTCTAATGACAATACCTATCCGCAAATCTCACCCCTTATTTAAAATTGCAAATGGAGCTGTGGTTGACCTCCCCGCCCCAGCCAATATCTCCACCCTCTGGAATTTTGGGTCCTTACTTGGTTTATGCCTGATTGTCCAAATTGTAACTGGTCTATTCTTAGCAATACACTACACAGCTCACATCGATTTAGCATTCTCTAGAGTTGCTCACATCTGCCGGGACGTAAACTATGGGTGGCTTCTTCGAACTTTGCACGCCAATGGCGCTTCTTTCTTCTTTATTTGTTTATATATGCACACAGGACGTGGTATATATTATGGTTCCTTTCTCTACCTTCATGCATGATCTGTTGGGGTAGTAATTCTTCTTCTTGTTATAGCAACTGCTTTCCTTGGTTACGTGCTGCCTTGGGGGCAAATGTCTTTCTGAGGTGCTACAGTTATTACCAACCTCTTCTCGGCAATTCCTTATGTGGGCCCAGATCTAGTTCAATGAATCTGAGGTGGCTTTGCCGTGGATAACGCTACCCTCACCCGTTTCTTCACTTTCCATTTCCTTTTCCCATTTGTGATTGCCGCCGCAACTATAATTCACATCCTTTTTATTCATCAAACGGGTTCTAACAACCCCTTAGGGATTGTAAGAAACGTCGATAAGATTCCTTTTCACCCTTACTTCACTTTCAAGGACATCACTGGATTTGTGGTTATACTCGCCGCTCTTATCTTTCTCACCTTATTCGATCCTTACCTCCTTGGTGACCCTGATAATTTTATCCCCGCTAACCCCTTAGTAACCCCGGTTCACATTCAACCCGAGTGATATTTTCTGTTCGCTTACGCTATTTTGCGCTCAATCCCCAACAAGCTTGGAGGTGTAATTGCTCTTGTGATATCGATTTTGATTCTTCTAATTCTTCCTTTTACTCATACTGCTAAGTTCCGGAGACTTACTTTTTACCCTGTAAGCCAAATATTATTCTGGTCTCTAGTTGCCACCGTTTTCTTACTAACATGAATTGGTGCCCGTCCGGTTGAAGAGCCCTATGTTATTACAGGTCAGATTCTGACCGTAGTCTATTTTTCCTTCTACATCGTTAATCCTCTTCTTCTTATATGATGGGATAAGATACTAGCCTAGTTACTTGGCTGATAGGAAAGCTCGTGTTTTGAAAGCTCGTTATAGGGGTTCGATTCCCCTAGTAACTTTTCCTTAAAAAGGTACAACTATAATATATAAACGAAACAGAACACTTTAACTCCTATAAAGAACACCAAATAATTCAATGCCACCGGCAAAAATCTCTTTCAAGCCAAGTACATAAGTTTGTCGTATCGCAAACGGGGGAGCGTCCCACGAACTCACACGAAGGCGAACGCCACTATAACTAATTTAACATAGTATCTAGGGCTCACTAAGTTACCCCCTAAGAACAGTAGTGCGAACAGTATGCTTATGAATAGAATGCTAGCATACTCAGCCATGAAAATTAAAGCAAATCCCCCACTTCTATACTCTGTGTTAAACCCAGATACCAGCTCAGACTCTCCCTCTGCAAAGTCGAACGGAGTACGATTTGTTTCCGCTAAACAGGATGCAAATCACACCAATGCAAGCGGGAATGTGAATCACAGGAGTCACACATCACGTTGATACAAGCTAAATAGACCTAAGTCAAAGCCGCCCACTAGGAACACGAAAGAAAGAAGTACCAACGCAAGCCTGACCTCATATGAAATTGTTTGAGCTACTGCGCGTAACCTCCCTAGCAAAGAATATTTTGAATTCGACGACCATCCCGCTCTTATTGTTGTGTAGACCCCTAGTCTGGTACAACAAAGGAAGAAGAGAGTTCTTATACTGAAATTCATTAATCCCAGCTCGTATGGCATAACCAATCACACAATTAAAGACACAAACAAACTGAACACTGGAGATATGTAGTATGGTAAAAAGTTGGACATAGTTGGCAACGTTTGCTCTTTAGTAAATAGCTTAACAGCGTCAGCAAATGGTTGAAGGAGACCTATAAACCCAACTTTGTTTGGACCTTTTCGAATTTGAATATACCCTAGGATCTTACGTTCTAGCAATGTAACGAATGCCACCGCCACTAAAACGCAAATAATAAGAACTACGTAGCTCACCACTATAACTAAAGACATCATCTACTACCTATGGGACTTCAAACCCACATTATTGGATCCTAAGTCCAATGCATAATTCTGCCAAGACAGCTGTTAAAGTTAATCTCCACCAAAAAATTATTTTAACCACCTAATCCTTTCGTACTAAGGTGATTCAACAAAATTAGGAGATAGAAGCCGACCTGGCTTACGCCGGTCTGAACTCAAATCATGTAAGAATTTAAAGGTCGAACAGACCTTCCTTTGCAACTGCTGCACCACAAGGAACTCTTAATTCAACATCGAGGTCGCAACCCTTCTGTCGATCCCCTTCTGTCGATCTGGACCTCTCAAAGAAGATTACGCTGTTATCCCTAAAGTAACTTAATCTTTTAATCTTTAATAAAGGATCATTCTTTACCCAACTACAATTGTAAATTATATAAAAGAACAGTTATTTAAATTATATTCTCGTCGCCCCAACGAAACAGCTTCAAAATTAACCAAGTTACACTAACAAGTTATGATATATTTATTCACTGTAAAGCTTTATAGGGTCTTATCGTCCCCCTAACTCATTTAAGCCTTTTCACTTAAAAGTTAATTTCAACTACTACAGCCGAGACAGCTCACTTTTTGTCCAACCATTCATACAAGCCCCCAATTAAGAGACTAATGATTATGCTACCTTCGCACGGTCAAGATACCGCGGCCCTTTAATTTATATCAGTGGGCAGGCTAGACTCTACATAACAACCATACAGACATGTTTTTGATAAACAGGCAAAAGTGATATTTGCCGAATTCCTTAACTGCATCTCTACTTACCTTATAAGCTTCCTTGTATTTAACTATTGCCCAAGATAAAAGTTTCTACTAATAAGACCAGTCTAACTCTCGCTACTATGGTCTGCAACAATCTTGACTACTGCCAGTAGGTTCTTATAAAAATAATACCGTCTTACAACATTAGCTAGAACGCTTTACTAACATGGCTGCTCTTAAGCCTAGTTTAGTAATAATACCCGAACTTAACCCTACTTCGCACATTAATAGAAAAAGAAGCTTTTCCCTCCTTTTCTTTCTCTCCCCACAGATTATACTTCCGCAAAAAGGATAAATTAAATTTAATTCGTCAACAACCAGATATAAGAAATCGAATGGCATTTCACCACTAGAGTGCAATTATAAATTTCATTAACACGAAAACTTACACTACAAGCTAGCTCTTTCTTTTTCGGGATCTCTCTATCTATAGTGGATTTAGGTCTTCCCTGATACACAAGGTACAAATACTTATTATTACTTTATTCCAATTAAATTTTCAACTTATTTCATCTTTCCCTTACGGTACTCTGCTCTGTCGCCAATCCTAATAGTTTTTTGATTCACTCTACTATAAAGCTAAATAATCAAAAATGATTTTATTAAATATTACTTTAATTTCTTAAACTAATAAACAAGATTTTCTTTCAAGAAACATCGATTTGCACGACGAACTTCTCAACGTAAGTGAGATGCTTAACTCCTCAAGCTCTATCTTGAATTTCTAGGTGCACTTTCCAGTACACCTACTATGTTACGACTTATCTCGCTTTAACTAACGAGAGCGACGGGCGATGTGTACATAACCTAGAGCTAAAATCGAGAGAACATATTAAAACCTCTCTACTCTTAAATCCACCTTAATAAAGAAGCATACTCCTTTAATCCGTTTAAAGACATTTTATTGTAACCCATCTCTACCTGGCCATAGGCTGCACCTTGATCTAATATATTAAGAAAAACTTATTACAGCAACTAACTTCTATTGAAGTTACCTAATAATGACGGTATACAAACTGTATCTACAAGGCAAGGCAAGATTCTGCGTGGTTTATCGATTACAGGACAGGTTCCTCTAAATAGACTGGGTTACCGCCAAATCCTTTGAGTTTCAAGGCAATAACTGTTTAGTACCCAGGTATATATTATTTCAAGCAAGGAGTAACAGGGTATCTAATCCTGGTCCATACCCCTACCTTAACAGCTTCGGTATCAGCTTATAACTAAATATCTTGTTAACTAAAATTCTGATTTCACCCTTTATTACAACAAGTTTTTTAACTTTTAGCCCCTACTTAACCATTTTTAACCAACAATCTCTTAATTTACCCCTTAGTATAACCGCGGCTGCTGGCACAAATTTTAGCCGGATATTCAAATCAAAATTACCAATTCTAACTTTCGTTTATAATTAGCACTAGGTACTGAGAATTTAATTATTAATAGCACTCTTACACCTTGATAGTTTACCTACATTTAGCAGGTCAAGCTCTTAGTCGCGACACATCTTACATGTACCTTTAATCTGAAAATAAGAGAATAAGCAAGGATAAAACTTTACTGAAGCACTCTTTTCACCTATACCCCTAACCTACTTACACTAGTGTAAGCACTTTAATTTGACTCGATTCGAAACTAATTTATTGAGTCGTTTTTACCAGTAAAATTGAATTAGGATTAATTGTCTCCCCCTCCCCCTTTTTTTTGTATAACTCGAGCTGTTCTATGATACCTGTTTATTTGATATATAAACATTTAAACACGGATTTGTGAAATGATTACTAAGTAATTTTAGATATCGGAATCCTATATTAAAATCGAATTAGAACTTTTGCTTTTCCCTCAAATGATTTTTTAGAATCCCTTGCTTATTTACATTTAACTAAATGTTATATTTATTTACTAATTAATAATTTCAAATTAAATTAAGGTAATAATAACTTTAATTTATTAATGTTAAGTTATTTAATTAATTTTATTTAAACTATTAATAATTAATTTAGAAATATTGTATTAATCTAACAGTATATATATTACGAACTATCTAAGACTTTGTAAAGATTAAATATAATTAATATGTATGGACATAATTATATATATAAGATATATTAATATTTTGTTTAAGATAATTCTCTAAATTACAAGCATGAGTAGTGTAAATACTCATGCTTATTTAAGTTATATTCACCTTTAATGATATATTGATATGTATATATATTTAGAAATACGTTCTTTAATCTAATAAGTATAAAACTAAAAATATAAAATACTGTCTTTTCTTTTTAAAACTAAGCTTTCCCGTAGGGCTTAGTTTTAATCTTTAAAAAGACAGTATTTTTATACAAATAATTAAGACTTTAATAACTTATACTTAATTAAAAATAGGTAGTTAGATTAAATAGATGGTTATAAACCAATCATAATTTATATTAACCTTAATTTAGTGCAGTATAGGAAACAGAGTACTAATATTACTCTTGATTCGTTTCCTAATTTGATACATGTTTTTAAAGTCCTTGTTTTTTAAGGTGTACACAAACAGTGGTCCGCATAAAATGAAGTGCCTGATGAAAGGATTATCTTGATAGGATAAATTATGTTGGACCCCCCCAACCTTCATTGGCTTTTTTTTAGGCCCCCTTTTTTTTTACACCCAATGGAATAGCCACCATTTCCCCAAAGATCAAAGCTTTGTGTGCACTTTACACCAGGGCATATATTCGCTGCTTGCGCTTATGAAAAAGATAAGCTAAGTAAGCTCGGGGGCTCATACCCCATCAATGAGGGTCAACCCCCTCTCTTTTTAATTGCACTATCTTCACCCCAAATTTTGTTTTTTTCTACTCTACTACTAGGAACTATATTGTCGGTCTCATCAACCTCCTGATTCGGAGCCTGGGTAGGTCTCGAATTAAATCTCCTCTCTTTTATCCCTATTATCTCCAGAAAGAACAACCAGTATTCTTCCGAGGCAGCTCTTAAATACTTCTTAATTCAGGCCTTAGGGTCTTCGGTAATCATTTTATCGGCTTCTTTCATACTAACCGCTACTGGGCCAGCAAGTTTACTACTTGCCACCTCCCTTCTACTGAAATCAGGAGCAGCTCCTTTTCACTTCTGGTTTCCAAGAGTTATGGAGGGACTCCAATGGCCTCAAGCCATTCTTCTTATAACTATCCAGAAGATTGCTCCAATATCCCTCTTATCGTATTTAACACTAAACCATGTTTTTCCTGTTTTTTGGGCTGCAATTATACTTTCTGCCCTGGTCGGGGCAGTAGGAGGTTTAAACCAAACCCTCCTCCGAAAAATTATAGCATATTCTTCTATCAACCACATGGCTTGAATAATGTCAGCCATTTTAATTAGAGAAACCAGATGACTCGTATATTTCACCATCTATTGCATCATCTCCTCTTCCATTGCTCTTCTTTTTTTCTACCAAGAGGCATTTCATGTCTCCCATCTCCTTAACCACACTAACCACTCTTCTCCTCTTAAGCTCCTAACCTTCATATCTTTGCTGTCACTAGGGGGGCTACCTCCTTTTACCGGTTTTATTCCAAAGTGAATTTTGATTCAGGAACTAATCTCTTCTGGCCTCTTTCTTATTTTAGCTATTCTTCTAATAAGAGCCCTCATTACCCTTTTTTATTATCTACGAATTTCTTTAACTGCCATAACTATTTCAACCCCTAAAACGAAATGGAACTCAAAGTCTAAGGGCTTAAGCTACTTGGCCCCCTCTATTTTATCCCTAAATGTTTTAGGTTTGCTGGTCCCAAGTATTCTCATGCTAGCTGTTTAAAGCTTAAGAGTTATTCGAACTAGTGACCTTCAAAGCTGCTTAAAGCTAAGGATTATTCGATCTAGTGACCTTCAAAGCTATTTAAAGCTTAAAGTTATTCGAACTAGTGACCTTCAAAGCTATTTAAAGCTAAGGATTATTCGATCTAGTGACCTTCAAAGCTATTTAAAGCTTAAAGTTATTCGAACTAGTGACCTTCAAAGCTATTTAAAGCTAAGGATTATTCGATCTAGTGACCTTCAAAGCTATTTAAGGCTTAAAGTTATTCGATCTAGTGACCTTCAAAGCTATTTAAAGCTTAAAGTTATTCGAACTAGTACCTTCAAAGCTGCTTAAAGCTAGGTATAATTCGAACTAGTGACCTTCAAAGCTATTTAAGGCTTAAAGTTATTCGAACTAGTGACCTTCAAAGCTATTTAAGGCTTAAAGTTATTCGAACTAGTGACCTTCAAAGCTGCTTAAAGCTAAGGATAATTCGAACTAGTACCTTCAAAGCTGCTTAAAGCTAGGTATTATTCGAACTAGTGACCTTCAAAGCTATTTAAGGCTTAAAGTTATTTGAACTAGTGACCTTCAAAGCTGCTTAAAGCTAAGGATAATTCGAACTAGTGACCTTCAAAGCTGCTTAAAGCTGGGTATTATTCGAACTAGTGACCTTCAAAGCTGCTTAAAGCTAGGGATTATTCGAACTAGTACCTTCAAAGCTGCTTAAAGCAAGGTATTATTCGAACTAGTGACCTTCAAAGCTGCTTAAAGCTAGGTATTATTCGAACTAGTGACCTTCAAAGCTATTTAAGGCTTAAAGTTATTCGAACTAGTGACCTTCAAAGCTGCTTAAAGCTGAGGATAATTCGAACTAGTGACCTTCAAAGCTGCTTAAAGCTTTAAGTTATTCAAACTAGTAGCCTTCAAAGCTATCTAAAAGAGTTTTAGCCTCTTAAGCTTTAAGCTCTGGCGCTTAGCGCATCTTCAGAATTGCAGTCTGACGTCTTATTTTCCACTACAAAGCCGCTGATAAAGGGATGTATACTCCGTATATAGATTTACAGTCTATCGCCTACAACCTCAGCCACATTATCACA